CGGAGGTCCAAGACACAAGACAGCTAATAAGAAGTTTTCCATCTTCTTCAAGTCAGTTAAAGCGGTGAAAGCCCGCAGTATCGGCCAAGCCAGGTGAAGTTGATCTAGTTGCAGTTGGAGTTGCTGTCGGTGCAGGCCTGTTTTCAAGCCTTTGCATCAAAGAAGTATTAAGCTAAGCTCATGCAATTTCAGTACTTTGTAATATCTTACATCCTCTAGGCCTGTCCTTCACCTTTAAGCAAGCAGGATAGCAAGCGGGTAAGCTTTAGTATTTAAAGTCATTGAAAGCCAGTCTTTTTTAGAATCTTTTGTGTAAGTCCCACTGTGTTTACGAGTTTCAGTCCTTATTTTTGGCTTCGAGCTCGAGTAATCTCATCCCAAGAAAGGGCCTTATAGTATGATTATGGAGAGCAAGCCAGTAATCCTTATAAAGTCTGGCAAATCTCTTTTCGAAAGAGCGGACTATGTCCTTTCTATTCTATTTATAGGCATTTTCTAGGTATTTTTTAACAGTGATAAAGCGGAATAAGGCGGGGATAGGTCCAAGGCACTTACATATGAATATGAGCGTTCCACTCAAGCTAATCAATGCTTAGGGTCCATCATTGGAGAGAATACCCTCAAGTAACTCTGGATATGAAGTACTACTCTTCTTTGAATGCGATGCCTACTGCAGCTATTATAAGGCGCAGAGGGAAGATATAGGCTCAGTGTAGGAGTGTTTACTATTGTAATTGCTACTTCTATCAAGTGGTAAAAGGCTTCATAAAAAAAGAGTTCTGATCCATCCATTCTTCCTATCAGATAGCTGAACTACCTCTTTCTTCCTCCCGAGCCGTCCAGTGAAAAAGCCTGTCTTAGCTTAGGAGAGCCATCAGACAAGGTCAATCCAGTTTAAGTTGATTCTCTTGCAGTGACAGTTGGAGAAAAAGAAAGGGTAAGCCTATCAAAAGTCCTAACTAAGGCAAGCAATAAGTCAAATGGGCAAGTCTCACTGGAGCTATTATATCTCTTCATTTGATATTTAGCTTTCGCTATCCAGACAAGCGCATTTTCAAGCGATCACAAAATTTCATGTACATCTTCATCCTTCTCCTTTTAGGAGCCAATTTCAGAAAAAAGGTAAATTGCAGAAATAAGGCAAACCTATCCAATTCCAATTGCTGTGGGAATTACCTTCCCGGACAGTGTAGAAGTAGTTGCCCATCCAATTGAAATGCTTCGCCCTGGGAGCGAGCTGGAAGCCAGTGCTCATTTGACTCATTTGAAGGCATATGGGTGGGGTATTTCCACCTTTCTTATATGTATTAGCATATTCCATTCCTTTCGATGTCGTGTCAGGCAAGCGAATTCCTTAGGAGGGAAAATAGAGATTTCCCTTGGAGTGCTTTACTTTATTTTATATAAGAAGAAAAGAAGTAAAAGGTAGGGCTGCTATACTAGATAGATTTATTGACCTGGGATAGATTTTTTTGCTTTCCCATAGGGGAATATGTAAATTCACTAGAAAACTTGCTCATCTTACTTACTAGTATTAAGGTCTTCCCCTTTCGTAATTCCTCCTATTTAACGTATTCGTAATGTCCTTCCTGCGAGTGGTAGTCTAGGATTTCCCTTCCCTGATGGCTTGTGATGTGATAAGATACTGTTTGTTGGCTTAAGACTGGCTGGAGGGGAATTGGTACACTCGTAAGGAACTGGATGAAACTATGAACTCCTCAAACAAGGGAAGGGGACAGCAGAGGAATGCGACTATAGAAAGTATTACCTGGAAGACTGGTTTAAAAAGTCTACTATTCATATAAACTTATTACTCGGGGACTGGCACAGACTAAGGCCTTCGACTTCTCTTGCGCATGCATAAAACTTTACATTGAAATACGCCTTTTTGCTTGCGGAAACTTGAGGGGCTTATGATACTCCAATTGCCTTCGGCTGGATCGTATTCCCTAGCCTCCTGGCACTCCAACTTCCAACGACATGTAAGGTTGCTTAAATGCCTTCATCTTAAAAGTGAAAAGTCTTCCATTCCACTCAAAGGGAAAAAGAAAGAAAAGGTTATAAAAGGGAAATAACATAGCCTACTACAAAGGATGGGAACTCCAATGCGACCCTCTTCTCTAGCTGTACTAGCTCGTCCTCCCAAGGAAAGATCTGGCTTGCCCCTTCTATAAAACAATTACAGCGCATCTGCGACCTCTACCACTAGTGCCATTCAACTAGCTGCCATAAAAGAAAGACTGAACGATATGAGTAGCCTAGCCAATTAAGATTCTCTGAAAAGATGCTTGAAGAACAGGACCTACTGTGATCTTCTCTTATTTTTTTGACTCGGAACGAATGTTTTAAGCTTCCAATACCGTTCTTTGGTCTTGGTGAAGATCTTTTCCCTCTTACCTTGTGACTATGGTAGCATGGTCTTTTTATTATGCCTACAACCCGGTCTTTTTCAACATCACTCTCCCTGGCTTGTGTAGCCTATGCGAAGCAAGCCGGAACTCCTATAGGAAGGAAAAAAGAAAAAGAGGAGAAGTTATGCCTAAAATTCCGACTTTCCGCGTTCAAGTTCAACCCCGGTAGCATTAGCAAATGTCGAAGTGGTCGCTTTTGGTGCTTTAGTTATAGAGTGGGTAGCAGCGAATGGGGTTGCTATTGGTGGGAGCGGTAGGTGGTAAGAAGAGAAGACTAGCTTTGCTTCTTCCTCTCTAGGCGCTTGAACGTGGGCGTGGGCAATTTCTTTATTCAAGGAAGAGATGGGGTGCGTCTTTGAAGACGGTGCTAGGTTAGAGAATCTGTTCCTGGAGGAATTGCTACTAGAAGGACCCGGTTGAATATGGATATCAATTCCTTTGGTATAACTGATAAGGATATGCCTCTATCAATTTTTTTTTAATATGCATAATAAGGAGATGGCACCTCTACTTCAGGTGGTCACTTCATATTCATATTTCCCATTCCTCATTCACTTCGTCGAATGACTAAAGTAGGCTCAAAATCTTATCTAATAACTGTTTTATTCTCAGATGGGCCTCATCGCAACAAGCAAGCTTTCCTGGCTTCCTTCTTTCGCCTTCATTCAAGTGGGATGCCCACGGTTAGGTAACTAGGAAAATGAAAAGTGGATCTTTCTGTCCTAAATCTTTTGACTATTGGGATACCTTGACCTTTGTCTTCCTAGCAATGACTTATGAGGATATGAGGCTCAAAACAAGGGTGATACACATGAAATAAATGTTTTTGGAAGCCTGTTCCTAGCGCACCGAGGGCTAAGCAAGGCCAAAGGGAGTACAACAGTTTATGTAGTTACCAAAATGAAGTAGTTATCAAATAATGCATTAATTTGATAACCCGTATTAGTTGTTTTGCTTACTACTTTAAAGAACATAAGAGAAAGTTCTATTGTAGATAGATTAGTGGGTAGGTGAAACAGTCTCCCCTTCTTTCTTCACTCGTCTTAGAGCGTCGTTGCGCTGTGAAAGAGCGCAATAGCTTTTTTATTTTAGTAGTATTAGCCTAAGAGCCACTGAGATGAGCTACCCATTGAGTTGAGGTTAAACCTATGTCCCTATGTGCCAGCCCTTACCTTCCTTTCGGATGGGTCCTTCCTTGTGTATTATACTGGAATTCCAGTTTCAATAAACGGTTGTTTTGCATTTGAAAGGACCTATCGTGCCCCTAAAGACCCCATAAACTCGCGATTTAGCAAAGGACTATGAAGAACGTTTTCTATAAACCGAGATGAGAGATAAGCGGGATGAGTGCCAACTACAACTACTAATGCTAATGTTCTGCTGCACAGACCTGCAACTCTCGAACTAGAGGAAGGAAAGCGCTATACCTACCCACTACAGAAGCGAAGATGGGAAATGGGATAGTAGGATTCGGCCTCTGTCAGAGTCAGGGCGGGGGAGAGCCAAGTGGAGTGAATGGGACGACTCCGCCTTCAATAAAGAGGAAGCAAGTAGGGCTGTGAGGTTGGAGCCTTGCCCGAAAAGGTATCCCAATAGTTGTGCTAGTCCTGCTTATGCCAAGTCCTACAGAGAGAAGCATCCAATCCAATCTTTCCCAAGGCCAGGAAGAGAGAGATTCTATCAAGGATGACAAGACCTAAAGGATTCAAACATCTCAAAGGAAGAGATAGAATATCTAATTCAATTAGCAGATCAGATGTAGCATTAGTTCTATAATACTTTATTAAAGGTGCGAATGCGGGAAGGTGCCTAGCCTTTACATATGAATCTTCCTCTATCAATTCCTTTTTCATGTCCACATGTCTGCTTTCAAGAATATCCCCATGGGCTGCCCATTCCTCGGAGTAGGAAGAGGACGCCCTGCCCTTTTTGACTTACGACTTTCCTTCCAAATGATCAAATAGTTGCCAACTAGTTCAGTATCCGTTTAGCATCTCGCCATTCCTTCTTCCCTTGATTCAGTTGGAGACCTAAGGCAAGCCTGTTTGAAAGCTCTTTTATTTACCAATGGAGTTTGAAAACCTTGAGCTGTCTCTTAACAAGTGCTGATTTTAGTCAGCAATCCATCTATTGTGAGCTCCCTTTAAGATGATATAGGTCTTTTGCGATCTCTCTTTTAGCCATTGGAAGCTCCGTTCCATATCGGTCCAGTCCAGCCAGCAATTCTCTTTGCCTAGGGCCTTTTCGGTTCACGTATTTGAGTTAAAAAAGGCTGTTAGAAAGGCAGGACTCTTTCTCCAGGCAATTCAAATGAATGGGAAATACATTACTCCTCTCAAGCCGGGAAAGCTAGTACCTCATACCTCACCTCTTAGGAACCCAGTGAGAAAGCCTGAGGAGTATTTGAAGCTTGTGAAAGAAAGTACTTTTATCAGAAAGCCAGTTCTAGGAAAGTGCTTCTCCATTCCTATCCTAAGGCCTTCCATTCATAAGCGCTACCAGTCCTATTGCTATCATTCCGCCCAATAAAGCGAATTTGGTCCTAGAGAGAGGGCTAGGGGTTCTATCAATAATCCCTACCCTGTGATCAAGCCGGCAATGGCAAGGTCAAAAGCAGGGTAAGAGTCAAGCTCGCAAACAAGTGAGAGAGCGGGAGAGTCAATAGAGAATCTCCCTATCGAGCCAGTTGCAGCCTCAGTTTCCTTTGCTGCGGATTGAGTTGCTTACTCGAAAGAATATGAAGAGAATTGCTCCCTAAAAAAGAAAGTAGAGTAAGGGATAGAATGAATATTATTACACTAAGAATAAAGCATCTGCGTCTTTCTCCCGTTTGAACTCTTAGAAGGAGTCTTTCAAGCAATCCAATGAGAGAGCAGGAGTTTGAGGAAGGTCCCCCTTTGCCTTCTCCAGTATTTTCACTTTCTGCCTCTGCTTCTGCCGGGTTTGAGTAGCTGTTGCCTTCTATCGAATTCCATTCCAGCCAGTTACAGTTGGAAGCCTAAAGGTTGGAGTTTGAGTTCCCATTGGAGTTTTAAGCTAAGCCCTTTTGTTTGGCCCTGGGGATTGAAATCTAGTTTCAGTGGCAGTTCCAAGCTATCTAGTGGAAGTGCTTCCTCTTACCTTCCTTGCTGTTTGAATTCCAATGGCAGTTGCTATCCTAAGTCAAAAGGGATATGTTCCAGCTAGCAAGCGGGTATAGTGGAACTGAGGATAGAGCTAGGGCGAAAGGCGAGTTTCTTAGTAACAAGTGAAGTGAGCAAGCAAGTTGTTGAGTATAGGGCAAGCCAGCCAGATGAAAGAGCTAGACTAGAGAGGAATTCCTATTTTTTTACCTTTCCTGCACTTGCTAATTTGAGCTAAGAGTTAAGAGTATGGGGTATGATCATAAGCAAGAAAAGGTCCTCCTCAATAGCCTATGTTTCTATTTCCAGTAGCATATATTTTGTCTATATCTATAGAAGTCTGGCTCTAACCTAGGCATTTCCTCTTGTTTTATTACCTGGACTATCCTATTTCCTCCTGGGCTATTTGAGTATCAGCCCTCCAATAGGATTTCTTGTCCCCCTTGTACCAGTATCAATAGTAGCAATATCCGCAGTCCCTCTCCCTTCATTGACTCCGTCCCTCTCCTATTCAGTCTCGTTCCTTCGTTCCTCCCCTTGATTGAGGCTTTTCTAGGTCTTTGTTGAAAAGTGAAAAGGCGGAATAAGGCGAGGATATGGCGGGGATAGGTCCAAAGGCACTTGCTTACATACGAGCGTTCCACTCAAGCCAATCAATGGTTAGGGTATATAGGAAACCCGCAAGTAACTCATACTGGATATGAAGTACTACTCTTCTTTGAATGCGCTACCCAAGCCATACTCACAATATACTGTCGTCAATCTAAATATATACCTAATAGATATAATAGCCTACTGATAGAGGGGAAGATAAGGGACGAGAGGCGAATAGCTCCTTTCGATTTAATCTAGTTATCTTCTCGATGTCGTGCCAGACCACAGTTTGGAGAGCTATTTAGTTGCAAAAAAAAGGTAAGCCTTTGGAATCTCTTCTCCCATTCCCATTTCCACTAATCCCATTGAAGTAGTCTGTGGCTCTATCTTTCCAAGTAATTCCGTCCCAGGTGATTACGAGTGAGTCCCGGAGGTTTGAGTTGGAGCTTCATTCTAGCCAAAGCTAGTTGTTGGAGTTGCTTTTCTTCTCGAGCCAATTGCAATTTCTTCTGTCCCTCAATCCTCTGATGGCCATGTCCCTGATACAAGACTAGTGCAAGAAGTGACTTACCCATGCCATGTGCAATCAGTCCCTTCCTCACAGCTATCTCTCTCAGGGCATTCTATGCAGCAAGAGTAAGAGCGGCTACGATCACTCTAGCAAAGGATATTCACCCAACAACTGATTCTTTCACAACCGAGTCTGGGCACCTTCCTGAGACTAGTGTCCTTACTTCGGGTATTCCTCCAACAATTTCTCCAGCAGCGGCAACGACTACGAGAGCTGTAAGAGCGGGAACTGAGACTGCACCAGTCAAGTCATCAGGGAAGGCATAGCAATACTAGCAATAAGACTAGCCAGGAAAGAAAGGTAATTGGCCAGTCAAGGAAGAAGGAGAAGGTGACGAAGGAAAGTAATCAGTCCCACAGCGCATTCGTGAACAAGCCCTTTTTCTACTTGCTGGAAGCGCTCTTCCTATTCGAAAAGGCAAACTCTTTCTCACTTCTTGGAGGCATCCAGGGCATTAGGAATAGAAGAAACTTCCAGTCTTCGAGAAAGAGCGGGACATTCAGGCACGGAATCAACTGTTCGAGAATAAGCAGCACATTCATCTCACTCTATCCATTCCATTGCTTTGAAAGTCAAGCCCGTACGCCAGTCCCAATTCGAGTTCAATGGAAGAGCCGTAACCATAGGGAGGGTTGGATGTCATTTCCGCTCTAAAGAAAGGTACTTTTGGGACAGGAAGAAAGGCCAATATTGCTTGTTTTCCAGCTTGCCTCTTGGTTGCAAGTAGAAGTGACAGCGGAAGTGGGAAAAGAAACCTTCGAACTCTTGCTTGAGGGCTTATGCCTTACACGGAATATCCAGTTAAAAGCATAAAAGCAAGTTAGTACCCTATTTTTTTTTACAGCTAGGACAGTTAAAGCTTCTGTCCGGTCCTTGGAATTCTCGTAAGAGCTCTTTAATCTTCGACCAAACCTTGTGTCCCCGATTTCTGGTCTTCAAGTGAAAGTCGCTCTCTTCAAGAAGCATGGTCAGATGATCGACTCTTTTCTCTAATTATTTGTTGCACCAGAAAGAAAAGGGCTACAAGTAGTACGGGAAGTGATGGTAAGTCAGATAGCCTGTTTAGATAAGTTAAGATAGGTAAAGACTCTTTCGGGTGTAAGACCTAGCCTTGTGAGTCAAAAGAGAAAACCACTTCTTTTCCGAAAAGCGCTAGTTAAAGTGAAGGAAGTAAAAAGTGCAAGTGGTTGATTGACAAAATATTCTGGTAAGCACAGGTTCTTATTTTTCCTAAAGTTCTTTCCCTCAAGTTCTGTGACTCGAATAACAGGTATCCTATTGGATAGAGCACAAAAGAACGGTATCTCTCTATCGGATTGCCTTAGCCCTTTGGTATCCTATTGGCTTAGCCCTCAGGTATTTGTATCAGTATCTTGTTCTGATAGACTTGCTTGCGCATTTTTTCTTTGGTTTGATACACTAGTGGCAAGATCAATGTCTTTTATTGGCTTTTCTGTCCTTGGAACAATATCTTCTCTTTTCTGTCTCTGTCTTTTCAAAATAAAGACCTCTTTCTGTCTTCTCGGGCAGTGGATTTGCCAACTTTATTGCTCTTATACTGGTCTGAATTCTTCTTCATCTTGCTTTTTACTTTTGGTTTGTGGATTCTATTTCTTTCTGTGTTTTCACTTCCTTGAGATCGTGCTTTTTTTACTTGACTCGCTTCCTGCTCAAAAAAAAAGTCGATCTTCTTCTTTAACTCGGGTAGAGATGTTTGGGAGTCATGGTCACATCATGAATTTTTCTACTTGTCGCGCTCGCGTCATTCGCTGACCAGTCGGGAGGATAGTACATTCTAACTCACATGCTTACTAAACCAAGACTCGGGGGCAAGAGCGCGACTGCTAAATCGACTGGATCTGGATCATCCGGAACTACATCTAAATCTCTGACTATGGCGATTAGGACTCTCTTTGGATCACGATTTTCAAATGCCTGGATCGCTCTTCCGGGCCGGGTCGAGCCTATTAATAATAATAATAATAATAATAGTGCATCGTATGTAGTAGTAGCGAGCTGTTCCTTCCCAGATCGAGAAGCTTGAGCAATAAATTCTCCCATACAGATAGAGGCGCTTATAGCCTTGCCTCTGGCTTTGCCTCCTTATCCACTACGGGTGAATCTCTTCGATCCGGAATTTGACTACCCCTAAAAAAAAGGCTTTTATGCTGGAAGGTATTAGAATGTGGGTGCGTACTGCTCTTTCTACTAGTCTGACTTCTTATCGGTTGTGGCTGATTGTGAGCTGGTGCGCGTAACTGCGAGACGATTAGGTTCGTCCGTGACGCTTTTGGGCGGTGCCCCGGATCCTTACGAGCAGAGGATGATCAAATCCGCTACATCCACCCTCCGCCCTGATCCTGAATCTACTTTAGACTAGCTTTACATTACGAAATACCAATCCGGGAGTTCGAGGAAAGAACCCGGAACCCGATCTACGATAATTGGCCTAGTACAATTGAATTTCATTTTCCCGGTATTTTTGCATAAAAAGACTTTATTCTCGTAAGATGATACACACTAGCTAACAGTCCGCCTGGTGCTACATCATAGGCACATTGTGAACGTAGATAATTGTAACCATATACATATAAAATGACAGCAATGGAATTCCAATCTTCGGGCTTTAGTCCGGGTGAAGGACTTATGCTTAGCAGACCCCACAGTGATCGGTCCTTGCAACTCCTCGATGGCTCTGATGCCCATCCCCCGGCGGAGACTGATGTAATGCGAAGCGCTCTCCTTAAACCGCTTTCTAGAAGCCTTTAAGTAAGGAACTTTCTTAGCGGGTATTGGCTCATTGAACACTAACTTAACCTGAAAGGCCCGATAGTGTGTCAGTGAAGACCAACCCGCGATCTACCCTCTCAAATCTTCATTAAAGAGTCGAGCGACTCTTACTAAACGAAACGGAATCCGTCCTCCAAGAGCTCCTTCTCTGTGCGCATTCTATTCCTATTCTTTTAGGATTGAATCAACCTCCCCCAAGAACTAGCTAGCAACAATCAGTCCCTCCCTAACAGCGAAAAAGGCGCAAACTGCTTCTTCTATAGATGATAAAACAGCCAAAGACCCTATTGGGCATTCTCTGCCTATTCCTATTGATTCACCCTCCTCGTCCAGTGTCACTTTCTTTAGCTAGGCTGAGAAGCCGATTTCCGGCCATATACTATTTCCTTCTCATCGAACTAGAACTAGGAGATGGAGATATGCCCGCTATTACTAATTCCTAGGGCATTTAAGAAGCTAATGCCATTTTAGGCTATTAAGGATTTCGTGCCCCACGGTCTAATATCTGTGTCAAATCTAGCAAACCCAGGGAGCCCCAAGAAGCTTGCCTATTCTTCTATCTCAAATAGGGATCAGAAGTCCGCATTGCCCTTAATCCCTCACAGCTTGTAACGGCTTATTCGGGTATTGATTCATAGCAATATGTAGAATCAGTCCCTTTCTATTACGAAAGAGGGGAATCAAAAGTGTCTATATCCCAAAGGTGTGCGTTAGCCCAAAGAGTGTCCATTTATAACCAGGAGAGATGCAAAGAAGAGCTAACCGTTCCACTTCTACTCCTATTCCACAGAGCAATCTAGCACCTTCTAACCGCATAGTAGCTGAGCCTTAGAATTAGAAGGAAATGGTAGCCTGGCTAGTTACTTCTCTTAAGTAGATGGCTTGGAAAGCTTGATGCTCCCCTGACAGCGATTAAGAGTTCTTCTTTCTGCTTCCTTGATAGACTTGGTTCGCTTTGAAGACCGCACCGCCGCTTACGTATGTATGTATTTCACTTTTTTGATTTGACTTCATACGATGTGATTGATGGAGACTTCTTTTTTCTGAACTCTTTCTCTGGGCTAGTCTAAGATCTTCTTTCCTCTCTCCCCGGATCTCCAGAATCTTTGTAGAGAGCCCTCGCTCCTGAAGTGACTTTCTTTGGAGTCTCCATAAAATGCTAATAAGTATGTTCCCACTACGCGGTAAGAAGCAAGGGATTACTTGTTGTACCGGAGTGGTTCATCGTCAAAAGAAGAATATCATGAAAGATTTTTCAGTTGAATGAATTTCTCGATATCTCATAAGAAAGAGCAGGGGATCGATAAACAGAAGACAGGGCATCTAGTGAAAGGAAAGGATCGGATCGGTCGGCATCTTCTTTCTCAACCAGTCCTGTAGCATGAGAATGAAAAAATGGGATTCAACATTGACTATGGGAGACTCCAAAGAAAAGGCCCTAAGGCAAGAGTGGGAAAGCAAGGCATTCGAACGGGGAAGCGCACAAGAAGCTTATTAAACGAGAATCCCCTGCTATTTGAATGTCCGAGTTCGTCACTGGATTTCCTGCTTTCCGGCTTTACTTACTTGTGGAATAAGATAGGTTGTGCACAGTTAGAACAAGAATAGGAATGAAGCTAATTTTCCTTAGAAGTGGAAAAAGGGCTTCTGCAATTGAATCAAAAGGACTTGTTTTCCGGATTTCAGAAAAATAGGTAGTTTCGGAATAAGCGGTCTTAGCAAGTCTGGAACTGGAGGAATCGAAGAGGTTGCACGAAGGTTTACGTTAGCCTTAATGTCCGCTTTCGGGGAGGCATGCATAATAAAAGAAGAGGACAAGGCAAATAGCCTATATAAGAGAAGGCAATCGTAGGCGGGGCAGGAAGGGGATAAGACTAGCTAAGGGGAGTTCGACTTCCTATCTTTGAAAGGGGCGAAAACATAAAGATTCTGTGGCTAACGCCACCCTTTCGATTTTTGAGGTTACTCCACATACCCGATAAGAACAACCACCGAAAGCACTAAATGAAAGAGAAAGAAAGAGAGCCATAACAACTAGCTCATCAGAAAGACGTTTGTATGTAGGTAGTTGAAGACGTCTTCTTGATTGGAAGAAAAAGGAAGAGCCGAAGACGAGTTGATCCACTCACTAGCGGATCACTCGTGCTTTCCACTTCACTGTTTGCGTTAAAGAAATCCCTAGAACAATGCGTATCGAGCGAGACATTGAAAACTCGCTACTGACATTCACCTTTCGTCATAAACCTATGTGGACACTGATAGATCCGCTAGAAAAGAAAGACGGCCTTTTGCCATTCCATCTGAATACTCACTACTCAGTAGAGAACTTTGACAAAAGAACCAATCAAGGTCAAGAAGTTATGTCAACTCAAGCCAATGTTCAACCCGCTGAGGTCAAGCTTTTGGCCCTGATGCTGACGCAAATAGATATAGGCTTGCTGGGCTTCCGCTTATGCTTACTCAGTTTCTCACGATGACGCTTCGTTATAGGATTTCGCAGACCCTTCTTTCGTCACTGACCGACTACACTTCTCGTTTTAGCAATTACGCTAGAGAAGAAGCAGCGAGGGGTCTGGTCTAGCTTGGCTGCGTCTCAACTAGATCCACTCAAAACAGTCTGATTATCGATGAGAACAGAACTCTGAAAAATGAAAGAATCTGAGATGGTCAAAGAAGATGCCTTGGTCCAGAGAAATCCACGTTGTCTCTAATTAGACAAGAAAGATCCACGTCGAAGACAGATGTTTGAATTGGTGAATTCCCAATCAAAAACGAATCTCGAGTCTCTCTCTATCAGACATATGCCCAAACATAGACGACGACAGACTTGGCTAGATCAAGATCACATAGGCCAGCGAAAAGATAGAGACTTGGCTCAAATGCGCATCTTTCTTTCCTAAACTAACTACGCATGGTACGCCCTATGATTGGTCTTGCCGAGAGTCCAGATCCAGATCATAGCCTTATATGTATGGGCGAGTTGGAGAGCCTAAGGCAATTCATATTGATTTCTAATTGAATTGGTTTTTGTTCATTCTTCTATATTTGTAAAATGATGAAAATGGTTTCTCATTCGGAAAACTGCAATCAAAATGGGAAGAGTTTTCTCTCTTAGGTGCAATTTCATTAAAACCAGTTCTCGATTGACCGAGTCTTTTTTCCCGGTATTTTTTATTAAACCCTTTTTTGATTGTGAAGGTAAGAGGGGCTGTTACGGTAAGGCTTGAGAAGGTCAGGGACGGAGGAGTAGGAGGGGCTAAGAAGAGGAGATTAGTAACCAAGGGCCTTAGACGATAGCTAGGAGATAGGGTTGGAGGTTCAGGTTGCTTCCCCTTGGTGCAGTGATTAACAAACAGCTTGGCTTGTTTACGCTTTGAAGACCGTGCTGGGCTGGGATCGTTTCATTCATTCAATATGGGCTATAGACCAGAAAGGATAGTGATGACGAGGCGGAGTGAAAGCCCAACCCAAGGCAAGTGCCAATTCATAAACACCGTAAGACAGACGAGATCACTATTACTCAAATAATAGGAAAGGAAGATCTAACCAAGCGAATGAACGAAGGTTATAAAACAACTTGAAGCTAAGACAAGGTGGTACGGGGCGGAGGTTCGAGTCCTAGCACCTTGAGGTGAACATGAGAGAGATGAATGCTCATGCCGATGAGAAATCCGTTTTTAAAGTTCCTTGCGGATAAGGAACAAAAAATGGTCAGATCAATCATAGTTAAATAAGGAGTTTCACGGGAAAGAGTGGTTGTCAAAGACTCAAACGACTTCAGCAGACTTCCTGGTCACTGATCACGATCAGTCATTTTGACTCTCACTGCTACCAATTCTTTGATCATCTTCTTTATCTTGTATAAGTGCTGAGACAGGCTCGTCCTCTCTTGCATCTTGTTTGGAAAGAACCGTTGCCGAAGAAACTTCATGTTCACCATTGTCACTGACTTATACATTCTCTGTGGAGTCTCCCAGATTTCTCATGCAGACTCAATGTCTCCCACTGAAACTAGTACCTTATCCTTGACCACCATTAGCACAGCTTCGAATAACTTTTTTTTTACTGTTAACAACTATAGATGCTGTTCATATGCTTTCTTTTGTTGTTCGGCTATAACAACATCACTTGATTGAAGAAGCCATTAGCGCTAGATCTGCGGGTTTCTCTTTTCTCAAGAATGAAAAAAAAAAAAGACATATAGTTTGATTTGATTCAAAAAACTAGATTTTCTTTATTTTTTAAAAAAGTCAAGTTTTAAGAAAATATAAAACTATTTGAGATCACTCTACTCTCTTTAGACAACGGATTTCTTCGACGTGTGTATTCTACTCTCATCTCAAAACCCAACCTCAGAAAAAGAGCAGGCTCTCCTTGTTTGTGCCCTTTGATTGAGTCCTTTTAAAAGACCCAATAGATCCCCCAAAGAGCGTGTCTAACTACTTCATAGATAGCATCCACAAGACACTGAATTAGCCTAGAAATGAATGCATCTTTTTGCTATCTTTCACGACCTTTCGGTCCCCGGTTTCACTGGAAAATTGGAAGGTCACAAACCGCCCTCTACAATTGCAAATGTAAAACGGTGCTAAAGCAAGACCCGTGACTATGAAAAATGACTGCTCAATCGAGACTTGAGTCACCTTGGAGTCAGTCAAGCCACATACTCAACAACGTCTCTGTCTGAACTGTGGAATCCCTAAATCGAAACACACTAGAAAAAATCTGCACACTGGATCTGCAGATCTATGTGTATTCCAAAATTCTGGTCTTCTTCAATCAGGTTCTCAAACCAACTTCAAAAAAACGATTCCATCCCAAACGATTTTTGGCGAAACCTCGAGAGACTTTTCACTTGTCTTCTGCGAGTCTGAGACCTGACTTCTGCGATTATTCGACTTTTGCAAGTCCTTATCTCGACAAAATATCCTTAAAGTCTCCTCTTATCTCAAAGTCTATTCGAAAATCTAAATAATCCACCAATAGCCTTATAATGGATTGAGTTTCATAGTGCCACCCTGGTTTTGAACCCACTCTTTAGAAGTTCATATGCACGCATGCATGTGTCATCACCTCATTGGTCGGAGGTCCAAGAAAAGAAGTCCATAAAAAAAAAGATTCTTTTATTCTTAGAAGAGAGAAAGAGTAGAAACAAAGGGTACGCTCTCTAGAAGATTTGCTCGGGGCTGTTCACTTTAACTTGGTCGCCTGGTATCTTGAAACCTCTTTGCTTGCGGGGGCAGGAGTGGAAACGTCTGAGAGAGCGCTTCGCAAAAGAATCGTGTGGCGCGGTGAAAGGTTTCCCGTTGGGGTTTCCGGCCCTCCTGGTCTTCACCTAATTGTGGAAGAGGGGAGGTGAGTTGATACTCAACTTTCTCTCTCGCGCCTTTCTTCAGTTTGTTCCTGTTCGTCTATTCGGGACGGGGCAGGCAGCCCACATACATGAAGAGAAGAAGAGAGGGTGGTCGTAGATCAGATTCTCTTAGAGAGAATCGCAGGTCGAAGAAGGCCACAAGTTGAAGCAGCCGATGCTTTGGTCATTCAGTTGACTCCTTGCTGTCATGCTGGCAAAAGCAGGGGTTTCGGCCGGTTTTACCTACTATTGGATTTGAACCAATGACTCTCGCCGTATGAAAGCGAGACTCTAACCGCTGAGTCAAGTAGGTCAAGCTGAGTCAAGTCAGAGAAAATAGACCCCTATAAGAGAAAGCCGCGTAACCAGAGTTCCCCTTACTATACAAGAAGGGCGGAGCGCTAAGAAAGAGAAAACAACGTTATCACTATACGAAATGAGACAGCGGCTAGCACGCTAAGATCAACCACTTATGCAGGGAGAATCCAACACCAGTAGAAGTAGACCCTGCCTAAGTGGTTGATCCGGTTCACTAAGGAGCAGGAGAGGCAAAGCCGCTGGGGCAAAGGTGGTGAGGGTATCTGAGTCAGCATAGCCAATAGCGTAGCCAGAAGCACGAGTAACTTCATTAGTATAAAGAGTTATTGATCCATCGCCAGTGGCGTGAAAAGCATATCCTGTTACAGGTGAAGATCCAGATTGAGTGCTTGAAGTAGATCCAGTTGATTTGGCTTATGTACCGGCACCATCAATAGCTTATCCATCACCGTCTTGCCCAACATTCCTTCCAGGTCGGTAGCCAGTAGCGGAACTAGTGGTTTATTTATTTAAAAAACCGATGAAGCATACGTTGATCCAGCAACAACCAACCGAACGAGTGTACGATCGAATACAGAACCAGCTGTTGTAGTCGTAGGTTCCGCTCTTCTAAAAGAGAGAGCCTAGTGCAGGAACTTTAGTAGGTCCATTTCCGATAGTCAATGTAGGGGCTGGTGTAGAAATCGCAACCGAAGAATCTCAATTAAGAGAAAACAACTAGCATTAGACCCAAAGGGAATGTCAATGAGTATAACAATCTTATGAAGTTTCTGAGGGCGAGCAGATGGTATCGATATCATCATTTTCTTATATAGGGATATGGTTCATTTGGCAAAGTCACTAAGTCTTCAACTACACAGAACAAAGAAGAGTCTATCGGTCAGGCTTTCTTAGGGTATATCCTTGTCCCGTCCCTTTTCAACCCATGAATTCTCACGAAATATTCAAAGGCTCCGCAAAGAGGTTCCACTCCGCATCCTAACGGAAGCCCTTCCTTATTTCGATTAAACCAATAGATTCACAGACGACGGAGACGAAGCGAGCGATCGCCCATGAGGCAATGAAATTGTTTGATTTCATTCTCATATTATATTATTATTATATATATATAGGCTCTTAAAAAAAAATGATATATAAATATTCTACTTTCTTTGAAACTAGCTTTACTGGTGGTGTTTTGGAAAGTCGGTGAAAGATTCGGTTTCGAGATCCGGTGGCAGAGGTGAGTGCTGTCCTCGAACGCTAAGCTAACTCCCTATGTTGATTCCTTCTGTTGTGCCTGCTGATTCGATTACTCCTGAAAAAAGGGCTTCGGCTTCTTACTTTGAAAATTGGAAGCGGACGAGATTAGTTGAATGACTAGCTGACTTGACATGGTGAGTGCTTATTCATAAATCAATTCATCCACTGAAGAAAAAGATCTGAAAGAGATTGTTTCATCCCAACTTACTATTAGGGCCCAAGCAAGGCTTTCAAAGAGGCTCTGAAAGAAGTGCACGCATTCGCCACTCGTATTGGGAAGCAACCAGATCTCCTATAGAAAGAAAGTCAGTCAGCGGTAGGCCGCTGTGGTTCTGAGAAATGATAAGCGGATTGGGCCTACCGGCTTCATTATTATTAGAATGAAGGGGCTTGGGCTCGAAAGGTTTACTAATAAAGAGCGCGTTAGCCTTACTATAGATGGGGGCCTTTTCTTGCTCGTTAGCGCGATTGCAGGGCGTTTAGGCGAGCGCTCACATTTTTTGGCTTCCCTTTTTGCTCATAAGTAAGTAAGCTCTTCTCGAACAGCTTTGCGAAACATTGGAATCGACGTGTGGGCGGGAGGAGCCTTGGTCCGACCCCTGTCTACCTACCTGTGGTTCTCTCCGTCGGACCCTCTTTTGGGATCTCATTCCGATGAAGCATGGGCCGGGAGAAAGTTGGGTCATTAGGAGCGGGATTCTGGAGCAGGAATTTCGTTCGAATCAATATTGACAGAGAACATAGAGTTGCATACGGAATGTCGGATGGGAATAGAGCGAATGGAACCAAGTTTCCCAGAGGATGGGACCAGATTGTTTTAATCAGAATTTTTTTCGAAAAGAAAAAGCTAAAGTTTTTTTTTCATCTCTTGTAATGAGAACGATCTACTATTGGCGGTAAACAGTAGAGTGAAAGGCTCTCTTTAATTCACGACTCAAATCATGAATAAGTTCGTTCGACCAACATAATGACAACTCAGGCAACACGAAACCGGAACACGGCACGGCGACAAAAAAAAATGCAGAGGAAGCCAGTGTAGGCTTGCTTCGCATAGGCTACACAAGCCAGGGAATGTACCATATTTTTTATATAGAAATTGAACAGAAGGGAAGCTACTGCTTTCGCGATGTTTGATAGTAGCGTCTTTAGGATGTAAGCCGACCGAAGTACCTGGCCTGGCATGCTACCCTTCCTCAGCCGAAAAAGAAGACTCTCGAAGAAAGCTATTCGATTTTGCGACAACCTTTCCTTTGGTTACTGAACAGTCTGACTTTACTCATTCTCTAATCTCATCTCTAAAATAAGGATGAACCACCGAACCTTATTTATACGAATAAAGAACTGAAGGTCGAAGAGAAGGAATTAAACACAGAGGGAGGAAAAAGAGTAGGTCGCTTTGCGAGTAGCTCTTTCGTGATAGAATTCCTCTTCTTGTTGACCCTAATGGTGTGACCTTGGTTTCATCCCTTTGGCAAATCAAGCCATTATTTCTTTGGAAGGATAGCAAAGGTAGCGCTAGCTAAAGGAGAGGCTTTCTTGAGAGAATAGGGGCGGTAAGCATTTGCAGTAGTAGGTATTCTCCTGTACTCGCTTAAGGAAGGGGTCCATATAGCTGCGCTAGCCCGCCCTATTTTGGTTGTTCGAAGTAAGGATAGCCGCTAATAAGACAGCTCCTAAGTAGATAAGACTAAAGCAACTAGTCAATAGAAGAGCTAACGCTACCTTTGCTAGCTTTAGCTTTACGAAATCTTTTCCTTTTTAACATAGAGCAATACTACTATTATAAGTATTATAAGGTAGAGAACTACTAATATAAATAGAAATATCTATTTCTATTCGTATTAGTAGGAAGTTTGGTTTTCTAAAATTGCGTATATATAGTGCTCTGCTAGTCTGGCTTTCACATTAGCATTCCTAAGCTGTACGAACCTTAAGAAAAAAGGTTTAAAACCAAGGGGTTTTCACATGCCACAGTTAGGACTTTGAAATACGATACTGACTGTTCACTTTCTCAAAATTGACTCCGCCTGTTTGGAGTGGTTCATCGTCAAAAGAACAACAATGGATTGTCCCGCAATAATACCTACAGCTTCCCCCAATTCGACCGTGAGTAGGACTCCGGCCATAACATAATCGACAGATCCAAGATATACTCCTACAAGTAAAGGGAGTTCGAATAGATATTGGTTGTGCTCGAAAGGTTATGAATCGATTGACAAGTCCAACCCCAATATCTGGATTTCGAGTGGCAATGCACCGCGTACCCATATATATATCGTCCGCTAATACACGACCAATTCATGTTTGGATCAAAATTCTTTCCGGCATCGTCCCCTTTCGAGGACTCAAAGAAAGACCTCGGATAGTGCCACAATCTTTTCTACGTACAACAATATGTTGAACTACTTCAACAAGTCTGCGCGTGAGATATCCAGCATCTGATGTTCGTACAGCAGTATCCACAACTCCTTTGCGAGCTCCGTAGCAATAAATTCTATATTCGGTTAAAGAGAGTCCTTCGCTTAAATTGCTTTGAATAGGTAAATCAATCATTTGTCCTTGTGGATCCGACATTAATCCTCTCATACCTACTAAACTAATTGGTGTACCTGAGAGGCATTTCCTCTAGCTCCTGAAAAAGACATTATATGGACTGGATTATAAGGGTCAGTCATCCGGATTCATTTCTTGTCGCAAATATTCACTTGTAGCATACCATATCTCAATTGACGTAATTTTTCTACTGCGTGTACATTCCCATAATGAGGGTCTTTTTCAAAAATCCAACTTTGTTGTTCAGCATCTTGGACTAGCCATCCTTTAGACGGTATTGTTAAAAGATCATCAATTCCTAATGAAATGGATGTAGCAGTGGCTTGCTGGAAACCCAGAGTCTTTACTTGATCCAGGATGTTTGATGTATATGCCATTCCAAAGTGATCTATTAATCTGCTAATAAGTCGTTTCATGGCAGTTCCATCTATCACTTTCTTGTGAAAGACCAGATTGGTCCGTTCTGCCATAAGTACCTCCATATTCTGCTGAGTAGGATTCGACAATGAATGGGTTTGAGTTAGTAATTGGAAAACTTCCTTTTCTCGATCTTCATTCGCGTTTAAATTCAAGAACTATGATCCTAGTTGAACCTGAGCGACCCGAATTGCACGGGTATCATAGAGTTACTTAGCTTTAGGTACGATATTCTTACATATGAGCAGGCTCGAAAAAATCCTTGTATAGCTTCTTCAATTTCTCGATAAAGAAAAATATGACCAACAGTAGTTCGAATGTATATAAAAAGAAATTCTTTTTTTACACTTCTTACTATTAGATAGTGCCCATAAATCTCATGAGAGATACCCAAAGATTCATAGTGAACTTCGATGGGAGCTTCTCTTGAAGCAATAACACGTTGATCTAATCGCCACCGGAGCCATAAAGGACTATCTAAATTGATTCTTTTCTGACGATAAGCCCCAATTGCATCATAGGAATTACAAAAAAAGGGTTCTTTCATATACTTATAATTATTATCGTCAATTCTTTCATTTTGATAGTTTCTGCGAGTCCATGGATTATATCTATTTGCATAAATACCTCGACGATTCCCACTCGTTAATACATAGAGTCCAATAAGCATATCTTGAGTTGGTACAGAAATGGGATCCCCAATAGCTGGAGACAAAAGATTCATATGAGAAAACATAAGTAAACGAGCCTCCAAAACGATCGATAGTAATTAAGTAGTAAGCCCAATGTCCGGAAAGAAAGTGTAGGTCGATAGGAGAATTCATTTTTTAGCTTTACACCGGCCTTGAAACTTCGGGAGGTGCAGTTGCACCACCTTAACGCAATGTAAGGGTCATCACGGACAGGTGAGTGGATTAAGGTTCTGAAAAGGACAGGAAAGATTCTTTCCCCAGGCAAAACTGCAGTTTCCTTTTTTGGTGGGCCAGTTTCAGTTTCTTTTGTTGTCGGTGCAGGTGAGCGAGTGGTTAGGAGTGTGTGCAAGGCATTTATTGAGTAAGTTAGTGGATTTCCTGCCTAGGTCTGATTATCTCTTTTCCCATTCCGGGTATGTTTTTTTCACTTTAACACAAGGATTAAGCGAGGGCGTAGCGCTGTGTATAGCTTTCTTTCTATTCCTTCTATACTAATTAAGAATGAGAATATTAAGATTAAGCAAGTTTTTTATTTGAATCATTCTGTTTATATTACTTTTACTTAGTATTTTACATTGCCCTTCGCTCTATTCCTAGTGCCCTGTAGACTTCAGAGAAGATATATCCAGCGAGTGTGAGGTGATAAAGCCCTCTTATTTTATTTGAAGGCCTTAGGTAAGCCAGCACTAACGTAGAAGCAAGCTCAGGTTCAGAAACGTCTAATGAAGAAGCTGCCTATAAGTTAGGGCATAGACCAAGTATAAGGATAGGTCCCAAGAGTGGGAGTTGCGGTGAAAATTGGAGTTGCTTTCATTCGCTCAGCTAGTGCTAGAAAAAAGCGCTTTCAGGTAGTATCAATAAGTTCTAAGGTATTCTGTCTCCAAGCGAACCAGTTTGACTGTCTTTCCTTCCAGCTTTTTCCATGCCAGCTGATCTTAGTGACCCTATAGTTTTTCTTTCTTTCGTTTCGATGTCAGGTCAGCCTTTTTTGTAGTCGTCCCAGGCCCGTAAGAGCCAGTAAGAGTTGCTTTCTTAGCTATTGGGCACAGGCTTAGCAAGAGAACTGCCAATGGCAGGCAGGGACTCTTCTTCAAAAAGGTATATGTATAGTCAAATACTCTTTAGACATAAGCAAAGACTAGGCCTGGCAAGGAACTTTCTTTATCACTCTATGATGGATTGCCCCTGTCTGGTGGTTTTCCCACGATGCCTACTTCAAACTCGCCTAAAGGATTTACTGACTTCTTCTTAAGCACTTTTGCAGATAGCGACTATGAATGACCACTTATGAAGCCAATCAAGCTACTTTCCTTTTAGTAGTCGTGAGGGGGGTTCCACCCAGGTAGAGTGGGATCGCATTAGGCACCCCTCCCACCTTTCGGTGAGATATTTTTCCTTTGCTCTTTAGGAGCCCTTCATTGAAGGAAAATCTTTCCATTCCTCAGTACTCGGGCAAAGCCTAAGACGATTCGAAAACGGGAATTCGAATAATGGAAAAGGCCCCCACACGTCTATAACTGCCTACCGCTACATACGTCTTCTTTACTGCTCGGTCTAGCGAACTTAGACCCGGGAATGTCTGGGAGAAAGCACTTCCTAACAGAGCAGTCTAATTGTAGTATTCGGCGGTAGGACTGTGATAACAACCTTCTCTTCGACCTGCCTAGAGGCGAGATCAGATCACCTCATCAACTCAAATAAGAGTGACGAAAACCGGCATTCTACTAGTAGTAGTAGGAAAAGGTGCTTTCTTAGGCAACCCCGCTTTCAAAGGAGCCCAGCAATTTCTGCTTATTAGATCCAGAACCCTCCCTGGCGGTAAGAAGTTCCATGTGTGTGTGCACGAGCCAGCCAATTCAAGCTTGTCTTTCCAAGACATGAAAACCGCTGGCTTGTGTGCGGTTAGAATCTTAAAAAGTGGAGTCATTCCTTGTCCCTATTCCTAGTAGTGCCTCTGGACGCCAGCCTTCCTTCTAGTAGAAAGGCCGTTCACTTCTATACTTTCTGATTCCCTGAATTCCACTCAAAGACACCTGTAACAAACAACAATAGGGTGGTGGGTTTAAACCAAAAAAGAATGGGATGACTAGCGCTGATTCATTCTATTCACTAGTTCTATATGCTATTTTATGATCTAAAACAGATGGATTGAATCGCACGAGGTTCGTTCGGGAAAAGGGCTTTTACCTTTTAAATATGGTCTATGTAGTAGTCTTATGCGTTGGACCGGATCTCCTTTTGTCTGATTGCGGCGATGAAATGGTAAAGAGATGTCGAACCTGTCCCGAATTTACTATTTCCCCTGGCTTGTGTAGCCTATGCGAAGCAAGCCGGAACTCCTTAGCCCTATCAAAAGCCAGCCCAACCATCTATGCTCTACTCTCTATTTAGAGATGCTTATCCAATCCATCCACATCCAAATGGATGACACAAATGTGGCCATGTTCCAGGAGCTTAGCTTCCCAACCATTGAACCGAACAACCCGGTGATTCCTCTTCCATCAACAGCTCTCTCGCTTTCCACGGGGAACTACTTTTCATAGGCTGATCCGAATTAGGCTTAGGCTTTTTAGGTTTTCTACGCGCAGGCATACCCTTTCTTTCTTCTAGCTAGGGTGGGGACATGGATCTTCCATTACTCATTTGTGCTATCTCTGCCATGAAAGAAAAAAGACAACTATTAGTATACCGACCCTTCCCTTACTCAACAGCCCCTCGTTAAGTACACTTCCTTAAGTAAAGTACACTCCTTTGGTCTCGGTTTTCAACTACTTTCTTTTAGTTCAAACTGGGAAGAAGGCTTGCTTTTCGTTGATCTCTTACTGGTGAACCATCACTCGAACCTGGAACCGAAGGACTTGCCTTTTCGTTGAGCTAGGCCCGTAAACTCTTTTAGGAGTTCCAAAGACGACATGGATGACCGAGGGCCCTTCTAGATGGAGCCAGGTTAGGTCACTTCGATCGCTTAAGCCCTTACTGCGATAGAGTAGGCCGCTTTAGTTGGCAAGGTTATATGGTCTAGAATTCTGCCACCTGTGAAAGAAAGGTTGCGAAAGATGTTAAGAATGGCATTCCCCCCGATTGAGGAGAAAGAGCCAGCCGTAGTCCCACTAATGTAATACGGGCCAAGCCTTCGAGAGTCATCCTTATTGCTAGGGTTTCCACTCCTTTTCATGGTCGAGCTTCTTTTATTTCCTCAGATAAGGGATCTCGCCAACCTCCCTTCTCTGAAACTCACTTTTAAGGAAGCAGATGAGCTCTCACCCGTGCAAGCATCAGAACATGCATTCTCGCGATCTACAGAGTCCTTATGGCTTGCTCTTGAAAAAGAATAATCAAATCAAGCAACCTTCTTGTTACAGAACAGACATTCCATTCTTTGCTTTCCCAGCACTGACCTCTCTGGTCGGATGTTACAGTCGGCTCTACTTCTTAGTCAACTAGTAGTCTTTAAGTCGGAAATCGCTTTCACATCTCATATGACATCTGTACCAACAGACTTCTTCGGACACCAGTAAGGTAAGTAGCTACTCCAGCCGATCTAACTCCAGAGGATCCGGCTTATTTTAAGGATAGGTTAGCCCCTTTTCCTTCCGGGGATGCAGCAAGACTACGTTCTCATCGGAGTTCCACTTCTTCCTCAATCCACTCTAAGAAAAAGGCAAGTACAGCTACTGTACTTTAGAGTCGATCCAGCTTTCGCTTCCTTACTTCCCTCGGGGTCTCATCTCAATTAGGGTATGTGGTCCTAAAAGAAAGATCCGTCTCTTGCCTCGCTGAAATAAAGGGTTTTCACTACCTCTTCAGAGGCCTCCCCTTCCGTACCTACTCCGCAAGGTCTCGCTCCTTTCACTTCCTCTTCAACAGGATATGACCCTTTTCTTTTAGTGGCTATAGTGGCTATCGGACCGTACTTAGGAGCTTCAGTTGAATCATTTTCAACGTTCGGAGAAGGCCTTTCACACCCGAAAACATAGTCAAAAAGGACCTAGCCTCTCGTCCATAACCGAGCCCGGAAGAGGAACCGAACCCCTGTAAAAAAGGGCCTCAAATGCGCATTTTAACCTTGAAGCTTATATCGAAAAGGATAATCTGACAAGCCCCAAGACTAAGAAGTTGATCCAACTCCGCCGTACCTTTCGTCTTCTTTTCTCATTTGAAAGTCTTCTACGGATTCGGTAGTAACGAGAACTCGTCAATAACTCTTCGGTACCGAAGGAACTAAGGTACATAGGCTTATGTAAAACAAACGAAGTGATAGCAGAAATAAATAGGTATTGAAATCTATTTAATAACGCTATCTCGCAACCTTAAGCTTCTCGAATCAACAACTTTCAATACGGGCTCTCATGGATTAGTCGTCAGGAAGTCACACGGTTCTCAAAGCAGAGGAGGAAGGGTGGTCAAGAGGTAGCACGAGCCCTCTGTCCCACACATCGGATATATTCAAATTCAAAAAAGGCGCCCTCCCCGTTCTCAAAAAGTGTGATGTCGAGTCAGCAGAAGGGTTGAATGAAGGCAAAGGATGAAATAGCTTCGGTTAGGCCAAAGCCCACAATGGCATACCCAAAACGCTAGCCTTTCTATCAGATTTGATATCTTATTTTTAGGTACTTTTGAAGGTCAATTTCTCTAGAACTAGAGTACGAGCTTTTCCCCAACATCTTATCTTATAATCCATAACACATAAAAGAACTGAAAATGAGAACAGCTTTCTATGACTGAAGGATATACTCTTTCCACAGCGAGGAAAGATCAAGTTTCAAAAGAAAAGGGAACGTGCGGTTGTCCAGCAAAAGGAGCTAGCAATCTCATGTACTTCGCTTAAATAAGGATTTGTGCGGAAAAGACAGATTTGGCCTCCTACAGAGGGAGTCTTCCTAAACTTCCTTCTATAAAGAGAAAGTAAAGGCTCAAGCTGTCTTTGCTTTGCCAGTGAGTTTTGCGTATCAGTTTCTTGCTTCCCTTCCGCGCTTGCCTTAGCCTTACCTTAGTCTTCATCCCATCGATAAAGACTAATGAAACTAATGGCACTGCATCGGTTACGGATTCCCTTCCTAAAATAGGAAATAGAGCAGCTGATTCAATAAGATCTTATTCACTGACTTCACCACCAGCAGCGGATACGTTAACATTAACAACCTATTATAGCACCATCGGTGAGTCAAGCAGCTTTTTCTTTCAAAACTCCTTCCCTTACCGACTAAGATTAATATCTGCTGCCGGCCTCAATTCAATGCCTGCTGACTGACTGGTAACTCTACTGAGTTCCTAGGAACGAGCATTTCAAAGCCCCATTCAACTTCAAACCTCAGAGATAGTAGTCGAGTCTTTCTCTCCGGAATAGATGATCAACTGCTTGCTCGGTCGCATAAACAAAATAGTGATGATGTTAGTTATTATTATATTAGAAGCAAACGTTTTCGTCTATTAGCTTATTTGAACAGAACAGACACGTGAATGGGAGCCCTACGGGGAAAAATCGTTCTATTCTAATAATAGTAATATACATTAGAAAACCAAGAGAAAGGCAGGTTACCACTTAGCAAAGTCCTGTTCCGACTATAAAGGAAAGGGGGCTTCTCACTCAAGTGAATTGGCTGACTAGGACCGTCGATCGGTGGTATGTGGATGGAAGGAAAAAGGCGTTCGGGAGACATGACCCAGGAGGAATCTGTAAATGAGCTAACTATTTTGATTTTAACTAGAAGAGGATTCCTTATATGGAATGGAAGAAGGATCGGTAAAGTAAAAAAGCAGAGAAAGGCAATAAATTATATAAGAGCGCAAAAGGCGGATTTGATTGGCTTGGTGGAAGGAAACAAAATCGAAAAGTTAGGAATGAAAAAGCAGCCATCATTACCAGATGCTTTGAAAAAGATTGTAGTCAACCCATTACTGTAGAGAATGAAGCCGGGAACGGCAGAATTTGGCTGATCTTGAATATAACTATGACATTAACGAGATAGAGAGATCTGATCAGTTATCTTGTAGCTGCTGGGACAAAAGAATTGAGAAAGATTTTTTTTTGCTTTGGAGGACCTTAAAGCCACTGGCCACTTGTGGTCATAGAGCAAGCAGTCTGAAGGTTCTAAGAGAACTGTAGGAAGGTTGGACAGGTGTCTAGTCAATGTGGATTGAATACAAAGCTTCAATGGTTCTTTTGTTCATTATGGGCCGGATCAGTGACCATGCACCATGGTGCAGTATGGTAGCAAGATGAAGTCAGGGATGAAGCCTTTCAGGTTCAACAATATGTGGACTGAACATCCCAGGTTCCTGGAGGTTGTTAAGGAGGCCTGGACAGCAGAGGTGAGAGGGAACCCAACCTATGTTGTTACCAAAAAATGAAGGTTTACAAAGAATGCTCTTAAGGCCTGGAGTAAGAAAGAATTTGGAAACATCAAGGACAAAGTAAGAGAGAGCAGAGAGGAACTGGTGAAGATTCAAGATCTTCTGCAAGAAGACCTTCTGAAGAATGATCTTGTAGGCAAAGATAAAACTTTGAAAGCCAATCATGCTTATCTGGCCTTTTCGGATGATCAACCATACAGGGAAGAAATCCAAGCCAGCCTTCTCTAGAGACCGAGTTCGAGAGCTTTTTTTCTCGGTTAGTGATGCTAACACCAAATCTTTTTATGCGTCTATGCTCTATTTGATATAGTAAGGGGAAGGCCCATAATAATAATAGTAGGAGAGTTTTGAAAGATCAAAGGGCTAACCTCCATGAAAAACATGAAGAGATAGCTCAGTTTGCTGTTGACTACTATCAAAGAATGGTTACTGCTGAACCTAGAATGCAGATCAAGGAGGAAATCTGGCCAAGGTATTGTAAAATAAGAAGATTCTAAAAGATGGCTGAACAGCCCCATCATATCATTAAATTTTGAAATTTAAGAAGTTGATATGAGAAGAGAAAATGCTTAGAAGCTTCCTGTGAAAAAGAACTGAAAATGAGAACAGCTTCCTCCCGGTTAGCTGGACTAAAGTCTGTCTACCTAAGGAGGAGAGGTATGAACCGAAATCGGGTACTACACGAAATCACCAGCCAGTATCCAATCGCACGCTAGTTTCGAGCACTCCACTCGCTTCTCTTCTTCTTTCGATAACGGAACTTGTACGCTTAAAGATAAAGAGCTAGTATCCGTCCTGTCCTAAGACTTCGCACTATTCTAACGGAAGGCTAAAGGGGAAGTTTGACGGGAAATAGACCGCTACCAGATTCCAGTAAAGCAATTCAATGGACTTCTCTTCTATTCGTTTATTTCCCCACTGAAGTCACAGCTAGAACGATCAATTCTGCCTTCTCTCTTTATCTTTAGTCTTCTTTCTCAATTGCTCTTTCTGAATCCGCAGTCCAGTCTTCCCTTTTGGAACCTGCTTTTCCCACTTCTGAATTAGGGTTAGAGTAGGATACCCCATCCGAGAATGATCTTTATAACTCTTGGGCAGAGCTGACCAAAGCAAAGAAAAGAGTCTTCCTCATAGTAAGTTAAGTATTAAACGAGGGTATTCAATGGCGGATATCGAGATTTCTGTCTTATATGTCCCCTCTCCCCTCTTGGAAGCTAGTGATGAAAAAAGCTTTAGCGGCGATACAGGAAGCGAGTGAAGTTCTTTTTTTTGAACACAGTATTGGAGAATTTCTTTTTCTAGTTTAATTAGGGTATCTGATATGACCGGATTCGGCTTGACTCAGAGTTAGAGAAAGAGAAAGACTTTTAGAAGAAAGTTCTATTTCCAAGTGGAAGATAAGTAACTCGTACCGTCCACGAGTAGATATTTTTGATTGAATAGTGTATAACGCCAGGAGCAATAGTCGGAGATTAGTGGCTAGCTTTAGTGGTTTAGAGGCTGTTCTGTTGCTACCAACTTCTTTGTTTGTAGTCTAGTAGATCTACATTTTCTAGTGGATCTAAAGTAGGTTTGTGTTCAGCAACAGAAAGAGCTGAGGTTCAGCTTTCTTACCCGAGAATTCAAAAAAAGGGGGAAGCATCGAAAGGCATACGAGTGCGCCTCTCGTAGAGGAATACCGACGAAGTCCGCCCCCTACTGCTACTGCGCGGGAGTATCAGCCGGTCGGTGTCGGGTCGGCCCCTAGGGCACTATTCGCCTTGGGAGTGGTTCGGCCATCAAGCGACTTTTTGAGGTAGGGGACCAACCAGACTGGTGACTGCTGCAGTTGTTGTCTGCAGGGTATGTGACATTCCACAAGTGGAGTAGTGCTGAGCCAGGAGATCTTCCTTTGGATCGTTACAATGCTCGTTGAACGGTTCAAGTAAAATAAAGTAAATAGGTAAATTGAAAAGTGGAAACCCTCCATATCTCAATCCATCTCCATAGGATACAATATGAGCAAAAGACAGGAATCCCTTAATCCCGCGGAAAAGAACTCACTCCGGGGGGAGAGGGTATTCAAAAAGGGGAGCCTAGGGTTCTTGCTTTCCTTGTAGGAAAGGTCTTGGTTTGGTATGGCATTAAATAAAACTTCTTATGGTTATGGGGCTATATAGAAAAGGAGTTCCGGCTTGCTTCGCATAGGCTACACAAGCCAGGGTGGGGCTGAAGGCTGTGTGAACTTCCTGAATAGAATCCATCATAATTCCATCGATTGTAGCATTACGTTGTAGCCAGTGATTGCCCGGGTCGGTGTGTGATCACCTTTGGTGAAGCAACCTTTCTGATGCTCTCCTCGCCCATGCCGAATACCCCCGGCCGGTTCCGCCGGGTAGGGCCAGGAGCAGGTTTGGGAAAGAACGGGACTTCTTCAGGGAAGATGAAAGACAAATAAAGAGATCAGAAGGCTTTATGATCGGAGAAAGGGAAGGGGCGTGGTTGGTGTGTTACTAGGTCGGTAAGGGAACCCGTAGGAGGGCGAGCTACGTGAGGCCGAATTCACATCAGAAATCGCCAACATGAACACAAACGAAATCTTGAATTGCGTATAGAAACAAAACGAACAACTTCTATTCTCGGAGCTGAGGTATATGAAGAATGGCTTTTTGGTCCCTTTCGTCCAGTGGTTAGGACATCGTCTTTTCATGTCGAAGACACGGGTTCGATTCCCGTAAGGGATAGGTACTCATTCTCGGCCGCTTTCAGTTAGTGTTCATTGCTGAGTGATCGCTCGCTATCTGGCTGAAAAAGGTGGTCCGGAAGCTTCCTCTCTCCCAGCAAGCAAGACGAGATCACCACTTCTCTCAGTAATGGACTTTCTTGAACAATTTCATTGCCTTAGATGTCTTTTCATAGATTTTAGAATTTCCGACAGACAGAATCTCCATGCATGCGTTCTTTTTCTTCTCCTCTCAGCCATACATTTTTTTTTCTTTTGGCCGTTTGTTTTTGTTAGGCATTGAACCTTACCGCTCCGTGGGGTGCTGAGTGGTGTCCTCTCTCCTCTAATACCTAAAAAAGAGTTCCGTCTATAGAGCTTCAAGCTTCAACCATGGCATGGCAGTAAGTTGGCCCAGTCTCTTGCCCAGCCTTCGCCTTCTTCAGTGGCCAAGTTGAAGCGTTCAACGGTTCTTCGGCCTACCACCTTTCTTTTTCAAGGTTGAGCTTGTTCAATTGAAGCTAATGCTATGCTGTCCTTCTCTTGTTCAAGAGAAAGCGAGGACTTCTTTTTAGCTACTGGCCTAAACAAAAGATCTCCGCCTCTTGATCGATCGATTGATTGGATCGAAGTACGAAGAGGTTGATTGAAGTGTGAGATCAGCCCAAGACTAAGGCCGAGCAACTAGCTGCTGCAAGATTGGACGTCTATCTATCTTACCACGCTCTCCTACTCCTATAAAGGCCGGCGGAAAGAATGCTCTGCTCATCTTTCTTACGGCTCGTTACCGCTGCGCTCGTTCACCCCTTCGGCTTCTTCAATTCAAAAAGGTAGTGTCTTTTTCCTATTCTTATTGGTAAATAGCGTTTTGAAGCGAAGGCA